CGATGGACTAATGACTAATCAGCCCATGATCACACATAACTGTGGTGTCATGCATTTGGTATCTTTTAATTTTTAGGGGTCGAACTTGCTATGACTCAGCTATGACCTAAAGGTCCTGACTCAGTCAAATATATTGTAGCTGGGCTTATTCTCTATGCGGGGTCTCCACACGCACAACAGTCAAGGTGCTATTCAGTCAATGGTCACAGGACATATATCCAAATTCCTAATGTTTCACAGGACACGGCATGCGCGCACCCACGTATACGCGTATACGCGCACACGTACACACGTATACACGTACACACGTACACACGTACACACGTACACACGTACACACGTACACACGTACACACGTACACACGTATACACGTATACACGTATACACGTATACACGTATACACGTATACACGCAAACATTTTGATTTAGTAAACAACTAGCTTAATCAAACCCCCCTTACCCCCCGTTAACCTTATTTATAATAATACGTGCCTATTTATGTCTTGCCAAACCCCAAAAACAAGACTAGACCGTACCTAAACATAAGGCCTAAGAAAACGCTTATCAAGCTTCACCAATCCCCTATCACTACTAACTATTAATACTAAATCATAGCTCTGTTTGCAGATATCTATAGATACGCCAACCGGCCTCTAATTCGTCCCTATCGAACAATACCTCACATACCTAAACTAACCCCGCACCAGTTAATGTAGCTTAAATATACAAAGCAAGGCACTGAAAATGCCTAGATGAGTCGCCAGACTCCATAAACACAAAGGTTTGGTCCTGGCCTTTCCATTAGTTATTAATAAGATTACACATGCAAGCCTCCGCACCCCGGTGAAAATGCCCTCTAGGTCACCTAGTGACCTAAAGGAGCTGGTATCAAGCACACAACTACATGTAGCTCACGACACCTTGCTCAGCCACACCCCCACGGGACACAGCAGTGATAAAAATTAAGCCATGAATGAAAGTTCGACTAAGCTATATTAAACAAGGGTTGGTAAATTTCGTGCCAGCCACCGCGGTCATACGATTAACCCAAACTAATAGATCCACGGCGTAAAGCGTGTTACAGAGAAAAATACACTAAAGTTAAACCTTAACTAGGCCGTAAAAAGCTACAGTTAACACAAAAATACAGCACGAAAGTAACTTTAATACCTCCGACTACACGATAGCTAAGACCCAAACTGGGATTAGATACCCCACTATGCTTAGCCCTAAACTCAGATAGTTAATTTAAACAAAACTATCCGCCAGAGAACTACTAGCAACGGCTTAAAACTCAAAGGACTTGGCGGTGCTTTACATCCCTCTAGAGGAGCCTGTTCTATAATCGATAAACCCCGATATACCTCACCATCTCTTGCTAATCCAGCCTATATACCGCCATCTTCAGCAAACCCTAAAAAGGAATAAAAGTAAGCACAAGTATCTTAACGCAAAAAAGTTAGGTCAAGGTGTAGCCCATGAGATGGGAAGCAATGGGCTACATTTTCTACAACTAGAACATCCACGAAAATCCTTATGAAACTAGGTATTAAAGGAGGATTTAGTAGTAAATTTGAGAATAGAGAGCTCAATTGAATCGGGCCATGAAGCACGCACACACCGCCCGTCACCCTCCTCAAGTGATAACCCCGAAGAAACCTATTCAAACCACCACACCCACAAGAGGAGATAAGTCGTAACAAGGTAAGCATACTGGAAAGTGTGCTTGGATAACAAGATGTAGCTTAAATAAAGCATCTGGCTTACACCCAGAAGATTTCACACCAAACTGACCATCTTGAGCCAAAGCTAGCCCAAACACCTATAAACCCAACTAACACTAGAAAATAAAATAAAACATTTAGTTACTTTATAAAAGTATAGGAGATAGAAATTAAACTTGGCGCTATAGAGAAAGTACCGCAAGGGAAAGATGAAAGATAAATTATAAAGCACCACACAGCAAAGATTGCCCCTTGTACCTTTTGCATAATGAATTAGCTAGAATTAACCTAGCAAAGAGAACTTTAGCTAGGCCCCCCGAAACCAGACGAGCTACCCATGAACAATCTATTACAGGATGAACTCATCTATGTTGCAAAATAGTGAGAAGATTTATGGGTAGAGGTGAAAAGCCTAACGAGCCTGGTGATAGCTGGTTGCCCAGAACAGAATCTTAGTTCAACTTTAAACTTACCTCAAAAACCCCTAAAATTCTAATGTAAGTTTAAAATTTAATCTAAAAAGGTACAGCTTTTTAGAATTAGGATACAGCCTTTATTAGAGAGTAAGCATATAACACAAACCATAGTTGGCCCAAAAGCAGCCATCAATTAAGAAAGCGTTCAAGCTCAACAACCCAAAACATCTTAATGTCAAAAAAATGCAACCAACTCCTAACTTAAAACTGGGCTAATCTATTTAACAATAGAAGCAATAATGCTAATATGAGTAACAAGAAATATTTCTCCCCGCATAAGCCTATATCAGAACGGATAACCACTGATAGTTAACAGCAAGATATATACAATCCAACCATAAACAAAATATCAAACTAACTGTTAACCCGACACAGGTATGCAAATTAAGGAAAGATTAAAAGAAGTAAAAGGAACTCGGCAAACACAAGCCCCGCCTGTTTACCAAAAACATCACCTCTAGCATTTCCAGTATTAGAGGCACTGCCTGCCCAGTGACACTAGTTAAACGGCCGCGGTATCCTGACCGTGCAAAGGTAGCATAATCACTTGTTCCCTAAATAGGGACTTGTATGAATGGCCACACGAGGGCTTTACTGTCTCTTACTTCCAATCCGTGAAATTGACCTTCCCGTGAAGAGGCGGGAATATAACAATAAGACGAGAAGACCCTATGGAGCTTTAATTAACCGACCCAAAGAGACCCCGCTAACCAACCGACAGGAACAACAAATCTCTACATGGGCCGACAATTTAGGTTGGGGTGACCTCGGAGAATAAAACAACCTCCGAATGATTTAAATCTAGACTAACCAGTCAAAAGTATTACATCACTTATTGATCCAAAAACTTGATCAACGGAACAAGTTACCCTAGGGATAACAGCGCAATCCTATTTCAGAGTCCATATCGACAATAGGGTTTACGACCTCGATGTTGGATCAGGACACCCCGATGGTGCAGCAGCTATCAAAGGTTCGTTTGTTCAACGATTAAAGTCCTACGTGATCTGAGTTCAGACCGGAGTAATCCAGGTCGGTTTCTATCTATTAAATAATTTCTCCCAGTACGAAAGGACAAGAGAAATAAGGCCCACTTCACCAAAGCGCCTTTAACCAAATAGATGATATGATCTTAATCTAGACAGTTTATCCAATTACATTACCCGTAGAGCTCGGGTTTGTTAGGGTGGCAGAGCCCGGTAATTGCATAAAACTTAAGCTTTTACAATCAGAGGTTCAACTCCTCTCCCTAACAGCATGTTCATAATTAACATCCTCTCACTAACTATCCCTATTCTCCTCGCCGTAGCCTTCCTAACCCTAGTCGAACGAAAAGTACTAGGCTATATACAACTCCGCAAAGGACCAAACGTTGTAGGACCATATGGACTACTCCAACCCATTGCAGATGCCATAAAACTATTTACCAAAGAACCCCTTCGACCTCTCACATCATCCACATCCATATTCATTATAGCACCGATCCTAGCCCTTACACTAGCCCTAACCATATGAATCCCACTACCCATGCCATGCCCCCTCGTTAACATAAACCTAGGAGTATTATTCATACTAGCTATATCAAGCCTAGCCGTCTACTCCATCCTATGATCAGGATGAGCCTCAAACTCAAAATATGCCCTAATCGGAGCCCTACGAGCCGTAGCCCAAACAATCTCATACGAAGTCACACTAGCCATTATTCTCCTATCAGTATTATTAATAAATGGATCCTTCACACTAACTACACTAATCACCACCCAAGAATATACCTGGCTAATCATCCCTGCATGACCCCTAGCCATGATATGATTTATCTCAACACTAGCAGAAACCAACCGAGCTCCATTCGACCTAACAGAAGGAGAATCAGAACTTGTCTCCGGATTCAATGTAGAATACGCAGCAGGCCCCTTTGCCCTATTTTTCATAGCAGAATACGCCAACATTATTATAATAAATAGCCTCACAACAATCCTATTCTTTGGAGCATTCCATAATCCCTACATACCAGAATTATACACCGCTAACTTTACAATAAAAACCCTACTCTTAACAACTACCTTCTTATGAATCCGAGCATCCTATCCACGATTCCGATACGACCAACTAATACACCTCTTATGAAAAAATTTCCTACCCCTCACCCTAGCCCTATGTATGTGACATGTATCCCTGCCCATCATTACAGCAAGCATCCCACCTCAAACATAAGAAATATGTCTGACAAAAGAGTTACTTTGATAGAGTAAAACATAGAGGTTTAAACCCTCTTATTTCTAGAATTATAGGACTCGAACCTAATCCTAAGAATCCAAAAATCTTCGTGCTACCATTATTACACTACATTCTAAAGTAAGGTCAGCTAAATAAGCTATCGGGCCCATACCCCGAAAATGTTGGTTTATACCCTTCCCATACTAATTAAACCCCCCATTTTTATTATCATCATATTAACCGTTATATCAGGAACTATAATTGTAATAACAACCTCCCACTGACTCATAATCTGAATTGGTTTTGAAATAAACCTACTAGCCATCATCCCCATTCTTATAAAAAATTATAACCCACGAGCCATAGAAGCAGCCACAAAATATTTCCTAACACAAGCAACCGCCTCCATAGTCCTAATAATAGGAATCATCATTAACCTGCTGAACTTAGGGCAGTGAACTGTATCAAAAGACCTCAATCCCATAGCATCAATCATGATAACAACCGCCCTAGCAATAAAACTAGGACTAGCTCCATTCCACTTCTGAGTACCCGAAGTCACACAAGGAATCCCCATATCCTCTGGCCTAATCCTATTAACATGACAAAAAATCGCACCACTATCCGTCCTCTACCAAATCTCACCCACCATCAACCCCAACCTACTCCTAACAATATCCATCGCATCAGTCATAATCGGAGGCTGGGGAGGACTCAACCAAACACAACTACGAAAAATCATAGCATACTCCTCAATCGCCCATATAGGCTGAATAACAACTATCCTAATATATAACCCCACAATAATAATCCTAAATCTAACCATTTATATTATTATAACATTAACCACCTTTATGTTATTTATACACAACTCCACTACCACAACATCATCTTTATCACAAACATGAAACAAAACACCCCTAATCACCTCACTCATTCTAGTACTAATAATATCCCTAGGCGGCCTTCCCCCTCTCTCTGGCTTCATTCCAAAATGAATAATTATCCAAGAACTGACCAAAAACGAAATAATCATAATACCAACACTCCTAGCCATAACAGCACTACTCAACTTATATTTCTACATACGACTGACATACACCACCGCACTAACCATATTCCCCTCAAACAACAACATAAAAATAAAATGACGATTCAAATGCACAAAAAAAATAACCCTCTTACCCCCTCTAATTGTAATATCAACCATACTACTCCCACTCACACCAATTCTATCCATTCTGGATTAGAAGTTTAGGTTAAATCCAGACCAAGAGCCTTCAAAGCTCTAAGTAAGCCTTACAGACTTAACTTCTGCATATCCAAACCACCTAAGGACTGCGAGAGTTTATCTCACATCAATTGACTGCAAACCAAACACTTTAATTTAAGCTAAGTCCTCACTAGATTGGTGGGCTCCAACCCCACGAAATTTTAGTTAACAGCTAAATACCCTAATCAACTGGCTTCAATCCACTTCTCCCGCCGTCCAGAAAAAAAAGGCGGGAGAAGCCCCGGCAGCGTCAGGCTGCTTCTTTGAATTTGCAATTCAACATGATATTCACTACAGAGCTTGGTAAAAAGAGGGCTTAAACCTCTGTCTTTAGATTTACAGTCTAATGCTTACTCGGCCATTTTACCTATGTTCATAAACCGCTGATTATTTTCAACTAACCATAAAGATATTGGTACTCTCTACCTTTTATTTGGTGCTTGGGCTGGCATAGTGGGAACCGCTCTTAGTCTCTTAATTCGGGCCGAACTAGGTCAACCTGGCACACTACTAGGAGATGATCAGATTTACAATGTGATCGTTACCGCTCATGCTTTTGTAATAATTTTCTTTATAGTAATACCTATTATAATCGGAGGATTCGGAAACTGATTAGTCCCATTAATAATTGGAGCCCCTGATATAGCGTTCCCTCGAATGAATAATATGAGCTTTTGACTCCTTCCCCCCTCCTTCTTACTCCTACTTGCTTCATCTATGGTAGAAGCCGGAGCAGGAACTGGGTGAACAGTATATCCACCTCTAGCTGGTAACCTAGCACATGCAGGAGCATCCGTAGATCTGACTATTTTTTCACTACACCTAGCAGGTATTTCCTCAATCTTGGGTGCTATTAATTTTATTACTACTATTGTCAATATAAAACCCCCTGCCATATCTCAATATCAAACACCTCTATTCGTCTGATCTGTCTTAATTACTGCTGTTCTGCTACTCCTATCACTTCCAGTTTTAGCGGCAGGAATCACCATATTACTAACAGACCGAAACCTGAATACTACATTTTTTGATCCCGCTGGGGGAGGAGACCCCATCTTATACCAACATCTGTTCTGATTTTTTGGCCACCCAGAAGTCTATATTTTAATTTTGCCCGGATTCGGAATAATTTCACATATTGTTACCTATTATTCAGGCAAAAAAGAACCTTTTGGCTACATGGGAATAGTTTGAGCCATAATATCAATCGGCTTCCTAGGCTTTATCGTATGGGCCCATCATATGTTTACTGTAGGAATGGATGTAGACACACGAGCATACTTTACATCAGCTACCATAATCATCGCTATTCCTACTGGAGTAAAAGTATTTAGTTGATTGGCCACTCTTCACGGAGGTAATATTAAATGGTCCCCTGCCATACTATGAGCCCTAGGTTTCATCTTCCTATTCACCGTAGGAGGCTTAACGGGAATTGTACTAGCAAACTCTTCATTAGATATCGTCCTTCACGATACATATTATGTAGTAGCCCACTTCCATTATGTCCTGTCAATAGGAGCAGTATTCGCTATCATAGGAGGTTTTGTTCATTGATTCCCTCTATTCTCAGGGTATACCCTTGACAATACTTGGGCAAAAATTCACTTTACTATTATGTTTGTGGGCGTTAACATAACGTTCTTCCCCCAGCACTTCCTAGGCCTATCTGGAATGCCTCGACGTTATTCTGACTACCCAGACGCATACACAACTTGAAATACAATTTCTTCAATAGGCTCCTTCATCTCACTAACGGCAGTTATATTAATAGTTTTCATAGTATGAGAGGCTTTCGCATCTAAACGAGAAGTAGCCATAGTAGAATTAACCACAACTAATCTTGAATGATTACATGGATGTCCTCCTCCATATCATACATTTGAAGAGCCAACTTATGTATTGTTAAAATAAGAAAGGAAGGAATCGAACCCTCTTAAACTGGTTTCAAGCCAATGCCATAACCATTATGTCTTTCTCAATCAGGAGGTATTAGTAAAATAATTACATAACTTTGTCGAAGTTGAATTATAGGCTCAAATCCTATATACTTCCATGGCATACCCCTTCCAACTAGGTTTTCAAGATGCTACCTCTCCTATTATAGAAGAACTCCTACACTTTCACGACCACACACTAATAATTGTATTTCTAATCAGCTCCCTAGTCCTTTATATTATTTCCTTAATACTGACAACCAAGCTTACGCACACAAGCACAATAGACGCCCAAGAAGTAGAAACCATCTGAACCATTTTACCTGCTATCATCCTAATTCTCATCGCTCTGCCCTCCCTCCGAATTCTTTACATAATAGATGAGATCAACAACCCTTCCCTTACGGTAAAAACCATAGGGCATCAGTGATATTGAAGTTACGAATATACTGACTACGAAGACTTGAGCTTTGACTCTTATATAATCCCTACTCAAGAACTAAAGCCTGGAGAACTCCGACTACTAGAAGTTGATAACCGAGTAGTTTTGCCTATAGAAATAACTATTCGCATGCTAATTTCATCAGAAGACGTACTGCACTCATGAGCTGTCCCATCCCTAGGCCTAAAAACTGACGCCATCCCAGGCCGACTAAACCAAACAACCCTAATGGGCACACGACCTGGATTGTACTATGGCCAATGCTCAGAAATCTGTGGCTCAAACCATAGCTTCATGCCTATTGTCCTCGAACTAGTCCCACTAGTATACTTTGAAAAATGATCTGCATCTATACTGTAAATTCATTAAGAAGCTAAATAAGCATTAACCTTTTAAGTTAAAGACTGGGAGCCCAAACCTCTCCTTAATGATATGCCACAGCTAGATACATCAACCTGATTTATTACTATTATATCAATAATTATAACACTATTTATTATATTCCAATTAAAAATCTCAAAATATATATACCCGTCAAGCCCAGAACTCAAGTCTATGGCTACATTAAAACAACCTAGCCCCTGAGAAAAAAAATGAACGAAAATCTATTCGCCTCTTTCACTACCCCAACAATAATGGGGCTACCCATTGTCGTCTTAATTATTATATTCCCAAGCATTCTATTCCCCTCACCCAACCGACTAATTAATAACCGCCTAATCTCACTACAACAATGACTAGTACAATCAACAACAAAACAAATGTTAGCTATTCATAACCACAAAGGACAGACCTGGACCTTAATACTAATATCCCTAATTCTATTTATCGGATCAACAAACTTGCTAGGCTTACTACCCCACTCATTTACCCCAACTACCCAATTATCAATAAACTTAGGCATAGCCATCCCACTATGAGCTGGCACCGTAATTACCGGATTTCGCCATAAAACCAAAGCATCTCTGGCCCACTTTCTACCTCAAGGAACACCTACTCCCCTAATTCCCATGCTCGTAGTTATCGAAACCATTAGTCTCTTTATCCAACCTGTAGCCCTAGCTGTACGACTTACAGCTAACATCACTGCAGGTCACTTACTAATACATTTAATTGGAGGGGCCACCCTGGCCCTGACAAGTATTAGTACTCCCATTGCTTTAGTTACTCTCATTATTCTTGTCTTACTGACAATCCTTGAATTTGCAGTGGCCCTAATTCAAGCCTACGTCTTTACCCTGCTAGTAAGCCTATATTTACATGACAATACCTAATGACCCACCAAACTCATGCATATCACATAGTTAATCCTAGCCCATGGCCACTCACAGGAGCCCTCTCGGCCCTCCTAATAACCTCAGGCCTAGCCATATGATTTCACCACAACTCAACACTATTACTAGCTCTCGGAATGACTACTAATCTACTAACTATATATCAATGATGACGAGATATTATTCGAGAAAGCACATTCCAAGGCCACCATACACCTATCGTGCAAAAAGGCCTTCGATATGGAATAATTCTCTTCATCATCTCAGAAGTATTTTTCTTCGCAGGCTTCTTCTGAGCCTTCTACCACTCAAGCCTATCCCCAACCCCTGAACTAGGAGGATGCTGACCACCAACAGGTATTATTCCCCTAAACCCCCTGGAAGTCCCACTACTCAATACCTCTGTACTTCTAGCTTCTGGGGTATCAATCACCTGAGCCCACCACGGCCTGATAGAAGGAAACCGAAAACACATGCTCCAAGCACTACTAATTACAATCTCACTAGGAATTTACTTTACGCTCCTCCAAGCCTCCGAATATTACGAAACATCATTTACAATCTCTGATGGAGTCTACGGATCAACTTTTTTCATAGCTACGGGATTTCATGGCTTACACGTAATTATTGGCTCTACATTCCTAATCGTATGCTTCCTACGCCAACTAAAGTATCACTTTACATCAAACCATCACTTTGGATTTGAAGCTGCTGCTTGATATTGACATTTCGTAGACGTAGTCTGACTATTCCTATACGTTTCCATTTATTGATGAGGATCCTATTCCTTTAGTATTAATTAGTACAGTTGACTTCCAATCAACCAGCTTCGGTACAACCCGAAAAGGAATAATAAACATAATACTTGCCTTGCTCACCAATACACTCCTGTCCATACTACTTGTACTCATTGCGTTCTGACTACCCCAACTAAATACTTACACAGAAAAAGCAAGTCCTTACGAATGTGGATTTGACCCCATAGAATCTGCCCGCTTACCCTTTTCCATAAAATTCTTCTTAGTAGCTATTACATTTTTGTTATTTGACCTAGAAATCGCACTACTACTCCCTCTTCCCTGAGCCTCACAAACGAGCAAAGTACCTACCATGCTTATCACAGCTCTTCTACTAATCTCACTATTAGCCGCAAGTTTAGCCTACGAATGAACCCAAAAAGGACTAGAATGAACTGAATATGGTAATTAGTTTAAATTAAAACAAATGATTTCGACTCATTAGACTATAGCTCGCCCTATAATTATCAAATGTCCATACTTTATATCAATATTTTTCTAGCTTTCACCACATCACTTATAGGACTACTAGTATATCGATCCCACTTAATATCTTCCCTCCTATGTCTAGAAGGTATAATACTATCCCTATTTATTATAATAACCGTAACAACCCTAAATAACCACTTTACACTAGCCAGTATGGCCCCTATCATCTTATTAGTATTCGCGGCCTGTGAGGCAGCGCTGGGTCTATCTCTACTAGTAATAGTATCAAATACATACGGCACTGACTATGTACAAAACCTAAACCTCCTACAATGCTAAAAATCATTATTCCAACTGCTATACTTATACCAATAACATGACTATCAAAACCCAACATGATCTGAATTAACTCAACCTCCTACAGTCTGCTAATTAGCCTCATTAGCCTTTCTTACCTAAATCAACTGGGTGACAATAGTCTAAACTTTTCACTATTGTTTTTCTCAGACTCACTTTCCGCACCCCTGCTAGTGCTAACAACATGACTCCTACCACTAATACTCATAGCCAGTCAGTCGCATCTATTAAAAGAAACCCTAACCCGAAAAAAACTATATATTACAATACTCATCCTCCTGCAACTCCTCTTGATTATAACATTCACCGCCACAGAATTAATCATATTTTATATCCTATTTGAAGCTACACTAATCCCCACTTTAATTATTATCACCCGATGAGGCAACCAGACAGAACGATTAAACGCCGGCTTATACTTCCTATTTTATACCCTAGTGGGCTCACTACCCCTTCTAGTCGCATTACTATATATTCAAAACACAATAGGAACCTTAAATTTCCTAATTATCCAATATTGAGCCAAACCAACCTCAACTACCTGATCCAACATCTTCCTTTGACTAGCATGCATGATAGCATTCATAGTAAAGATACCCCTATACGGACTCCACCTCTGACTACCAAAAGCACACGTTGAAGCTCCCATTGCCGGCTCAATAGTACTTGCCGCCGTACTACTAAAACTAGGAGGATACGGAATAATGCGCATCACAATTTTGCTTAATCCCACAACAAATCAAATAGCATATCCCTTTATAATATTATCCCTATGAGGAATAGTTATAACAAGCTCTATCTGTCTACGTCAAACAGACCTAAAATCCCTAATCGCATACTCGTCCGTAAGTCACATGGCTCTGGTAATTGTAGCAGTACTAATCCAAACACCCTGAAGCTATATAGGGGCCACAGCCCTAATAATCGCCCATGGATTAACCTCATCAGCATTATTCTGTCTCGCAAACTCAAACTATGAACGAGTACATAGCCGAACAATAATCCTAGCACGAGGCCTACAAACTGTCCTCCCCCTAATAGCCGCCTGATGACTACTAGCCAGCCTCGCAAACCTAGCCCTACCACCCACAATCAACTTAATTGGAGAACTATTCGTAGTAATAGCTTCCTTCTCATGATCTAACATAACCATTATCCTCATAGGTATAAACATTATCATCACAGCCCTATACTCCCTATATATACTCATCACAACCCAGCGAGGTAAGTATACACACCATATCAAAAACATTAATCCATCATTCACACGAGAAAACGCCCTAATAGCCCTACATCTACTCCCACTCTTCCTCCTATCATTTAATCCCAAAATCGTACTAGGCCCCATTTATTGTAAACATAGTTTAACAAAAACATTAGATTGTGAATCTGATAATAGAAGTGCAAATCTTCTTATTTACCGAAAAAGAATGCAAGAACTGCTAACTCATGCTTCCACGCATAAAAACGTGGCTTTTTCAACTTTTATAGGATAGAAGTAATCCATTGGCCTTAGGAACCAAAAAATTGGTGCAACTCCAAATAAAAGTAATAAACCTATTTACCTCATCCATATTAACTGCAATATTTATTCTACTTCTACCCATTATTACATCAAATACCCAACTATATAAAAATAATCTATATCCCTACTATGTAAAAACCACAATCTCTTACGCCTTCACTATCAGTATAATCCCAACTATAATATTTATCTCCTCAGGACAAGAAACAATCATCTCGAACTGACACTGACTATCAATCCAAACCCTCAAACTATCACTAAGCTTCAAAATAGACTACTTCTCGATCATCTTTATCCCCGTAGCACTTTTCGTTACATGGTCAATTATAGAATTCTCAATATGATATATACACTCAGATCCATACATCAACCGATTCTTCAAGTATCTCCTCATATTCCTAATCACTATAATGATTCTAGTAACTGCTAACAACCTATTTCAACTGTTTATCGGCTGAGAAGGAGTAGGTGTCATATCCTTCCTATTAATCGGATGATGATACGGCCGAACAGACGCGAATACTGCTGCCCTGCAAGCAATCCTCTACAACCGCATCGGAGATGTAGGCTTTATTACAGCCATAGCATGATTTCTCACCAATCTAAACGCATGGGACCTCCAACAAATCTTTATTATCCAACATGAAAACTTAAACATCCCACTATTAGGACTCCTACTAGCAGCCACAGGCAAATCCGCTCAATTCGGCCTACATCCATGACTACCATCAGCCATAGAGGGCCCAACTCCCGTCTCAGCCCTACTCCACTCAAGTACAATAGTTGTAGCTGGAGTCTTCTTATTAATCCGCTTCCAACCACTTATAGAACAAAACAAAACTATACAAACCCTCACTCTATGTTTAGGAGCCATTACTACTCTATTTACAGCATTCTGCGCCCTTACACAAAACGACATCAAAAAGATCATTGCCTTCTCAACTTCTAGCCAACTAGGCCTAATAATCGTAACCATCGGAATCAACCAACCCCACCTCGCATTCCTACATATCTGCACACACGCATTCTTCAAAGCCATGTTATTCATATGCTCAGGATCAATCATCCACAGCCTGAACGACGAACAAGATATCCGAAAAATAGGTGGATTATATAAACCAATGCCCTTCACCACCACCTCCCTCATCATTGGAAGCCTCGCACTAACAGGCATGCCTTTCCTAACAGGCTTTTATTCTAAAGACCTAATCATCGAGACAGCCAACACGTCGTATACCAACGCCTGAGCCCTATTAATTACTCTCATTGCCACATCCCTCACAGCCGCCTACAGTACTCGAATCATATTCTTTACACTCTTAGGACAACCCCGATTCAACACTTTGAGCCTAATCAATGAAAATAATACCCACCTTATTAACTCCATTAAACGCCTCTTAATTGGAAGCATCTTTGCAGGATATCTAATTTCTTATAATATCCCCCCAACAACTATCCCACAAATAACTATACCCCATTATCTGAAACTAACTGCCCTTGCCGTAACTATCACAGGCTTCATCCTAGCATTAGAACTCAACCTCGCGGCCAAAAACTTAAAATTCAAATACCCATTAAATCTTTTTAAGTTCTCCAACCTCTTAGGGTACTTTCCAATCGTAATACACCGCCTCCCATCAACAATAAGCCTGACTATGAGCCAAAAATCCGCATCGATACTATTAGACATAATCTGACTAGAAAATGTATTACCAAAATCCATCTCCTACTTCCAGATAAAAATATCAACTGCCGTATCTAATCAGAAAGGACTAGTCAAGCTCTATTTCCTATCTTTCATAATCACCCTAACCCTTAGCCTACTCCTACTTAATTTCCACGAGTAACCTCCATAATCACCAACACACCAATCAACAAGGACCAACCAGTAACAACTACTAGCCAAGTTCCATAACTATACAATGCTGCAACCCCCATGACCTCTTCACTAAAAACCCCTGAGTCACCCGTATCATAAATCACCCAATCACCCGCACCATTAAACTTAAACACAACCTCAACCTCATCCTCCTTTAAAATATAACAAGCAGTTAACAACTCCGCTAACACCCCCGTAATAAATGCTCCTAACACAGCCTTATTAGACGTCCACGCCTCAGGATAAGGCTCAGTAGCCATAGCCGTAGTATACCCAAACACTACAAGTATGCCTCCCAAATAAATTAAAAAAACTATTAAACCTAAAAATGACCCTCCAAAATTCAACACAATACCACAACCAACACCTCCAGCCACAATCAAACCAACCCCACCATAAATAGGAGAAGGCTTTGAAGAAAAACTTACAAAGCTCACTACAAAAACCGTACTTAAAATAAATACAATATATGTCATCATTATTCTTACATGGAATCTAACCATGACCAATGACATGAAAAACCATCGTTGTGCTTCAACTACAAGAACTTAATGACCAACATTCGAAAATCACACCCCCTTATTAAAATTATTAATCACTCATTCATTGATCTACCTACCCCATCCAACATCTCAGCATGATGAAACTTCGGCTCCTTACTAGGAGTCTGCCTAATCCTACAAATCCTTACCGGCCTTTTTCTAGCCATACACTACACATCAGACACTACAACCGCCTTCTCGTCAGTCACCCACATCTGCCGTGACGTCAACTATGGCTGAATCATCCGATATATGCATGCTAATGGGGCCTCCATATTCTTTATTTGCCTATACATACACGTAGGTCGAGGAATATATTACGGCTCCTACACCTTCTCAGAAACATGAAACATCGGAATCATACTACTATTTACAGTCATAGCCACAGCCTTCATAGGATACGTCCTACCATGAGGCCAAATATCCTTCTGAGGGGCAACCGTGATCACCAACCTCCTATCAGCAATCCCATACATCGGAACTAACCTAGTAGAATGAATCTGAGGGGGCTTCTCAGTGGATAAAGCCACCCTAACACGATTCTTTGCTTTCCACTTCATTCTTCCGTTCATCATCTCAGCCCTAGCAGCAGTCCACCTCCTATTTCTCCACGAAACAGGATCTAATAACCCATTAGGAATTTCATCCAACTCAGACAAAATCCCATTCCACCCATATTATACAATTAAAGACATCTTAGGCCTCTCAGTGCTAATTTTAACACTTATACTACTCGTTCTATTCCTACCAGACCTGCTGGGAGACCCAGACAACTACATCCCCGCCAACCCTCTAAATACCCCTCCCCATATCAAACCCGAATGATATTTCCTATTCGCATACGCAATCCTCCGATCCATCCCTAACAAACTAGGAGGAGTCCTAGCCCTAGTACTCTCCATCCTAATTCTAGCAATCATTCCAATCTTCCACACCTCCAAACAACGAGGAATAATATTCCGACCACTGAGTCAATGCCTATTCTGACTCCTAGTAGCAGACCTCCTAACTCTAACATGAATTGGTGGCCAACCCGTAGAACACCCCTTTATTACCGTTGGCCAACTAGCCTCCATCCTATACTTCTCAACTCTCCTGATTCTAATACCCATCTCAGGCATCATTGAAAATCGCCTCCTCAAATGAAGAGTCTTTGTAGTATATAAAATACTCTGGTCTTGTAAACCAAAAAAGGAGAACACATGCCCTCCCTAAGACTTCAAGGAAGAAGCAACAGCCCCACTATCAGCACCCAAAGCTGAAATTCTTTCTTAAACTATTCCTTGCTAATACCAAAAACCAACTCCACAACTTCCATAATTCATATATTGCACATACCCATACTGTGCTTGCCCAGTATGTCTTTATTTACCACAAAAAGACAAGTAAAACCCCATATCACAATACAAACACACAATGCAAAACCGACCCATCAACTACTAACTTACATCCCCACAAGCAGCGCAAGTGCATATCTACATGAATTATACTATGTGCGCTGTACATTAATTGCTAGCCCCCATGAATATTAAGCATGTACAGTAGTTTATATATATTACATAAGACATACTATGTATATCGTGCATTAATTGCTAGTCCCCATGAATATTAAGCATGTACAGTAGTTTATATATATTACATAAGACATTATAGTGCTTGGTCGTGCATACATCCTACTCTAGGATTATATCTCTATGGACCTCAACTATCCGAAAGAGCTTAATCACCTAGCCTCGAGAAACCAGCAACCCTTGCTCGAAGTGTACCTCTTCTCGCTCCGGGCCCATTTTAACGTGGGGGTTTCTATGGTGAAACTATACCTGGCATCTGGTTCTTACTTCAGGGCCATGAAATTCATAAATCCAATCCTTCATCTCTCTCAAATGGGACATCT